CACTTGTTTTCCACTATCTCTCATCTGGCATCTCGGTGCAGTCCTACAGCTCATAGCCTATCTTACCACAACAAAAAAAAGATTGTAGGTAGGCCTTCATATTCGAAGCGCTTCCAGAAGGCATTGCTTCCTTCACCAATCATAACCCCGGTAAGATGGGCTTCTGCAGATCTAATTTATTACATACCAAAGAAACCACGGTTGATCTGTGATTATCTCGTGGGGAACCAAGATTCTGATAGTTTAGACCAATGGTATCGCCTAAAATAGGTAATCTGCTTGGAAAATGCAGGAGGAGGTGGAGGCCCTTTATTGGAGCCTGGCCCTGCAGCTCAACCTGGGAAGTGCGGATAATCAAGGTAGAAACCTCGCTGTCAACTGGATGTTTGGGACCCCTAGCCCTCGGAGAGGATAAAGAGTAGAGTTGTTTTGCCTTTGACTCATTAGCATGAAAGAGTCTGTTCCCACGTAACTTCAACAAGTTTCATTCTTACTCAAAGACCGAGCTGGGAATAGAAGAAGAAGCCTATAATTCTTATTACCCAGATCAGTTTAAAACTATACTCTAATAGCTCTAGCTTAGCGTAGGGAAAGACGCTAAATTACTAGCGGCAACAAGCACCCTTAACGTTTAGGCACGGAAGCAGAAGCCTGAAATAGATATTTTTTCTTCCCCCCTTTGACCTTAACCGATTTTTTTATTTCTACTAAGCTTCTCATAGGAGGACTCTTTTATTTAGAGCTACTGGAAAAAGGTACGTAAGTACGTCCCTATTCAACCTCTTGGGAAACTTCATTCGGAATTTGCGGGGTATGGACAGTTTCACTCAGCTGAGACCAAGAGCTTCTTCTCTTTCATATGCTACATCGGCCACATCCTTTGAAGAATCCGAAGATGAATCTGGTAACCTTGCATCCGAAGTAGCGATTCCCTTCCTCGCTCAGGAAAGTAAGAAGGAAAGGCATAAAGCAAGTACTGCGAACCACGAGATTAGACAGTTGTGATTGCGCTTTCACCCATGATGCTTTGGGCTAGGATGCTAAAGAGATGGCTATGAGAGGGTGCCTTTAGTAGCTTGACAGTAGGAAGAGTCTAAAGGCCTAACCGCAGCTATTGAATCAACTATTCTTATTCAAGCTTTCTTGACGTCTTTCTACGCGGAAAGCTATAGATTCATAGATCGGTCGTTCCAGATGTGATGTTGCAAGCCGCCGATCAACGCAACCAATATCTGACGCGAGGCCTTTATACGATTACGATAAAGATCGAGTCGATTAGTCAGCTTTGCCTTGTTGATAGGCTAAAGCATAGCAGCTCGAGCCCAAAAGCTCTAACCTCTACATATCGCCCACTTCCTTGACTTGCTCAGCGGCCAAACAGGCTCGAGAGAAAGCGCTCCAATCCGCCTCAACACGTCACACCGCCTTTGGTGGGTGCCTTCGTTATCCTATTGTGTTTCTCCCTCTGTATTATGCTTTTGCTTGCATCTGTTCTTTCTATCTCTTTCAGATGATGTATTTTTACCAGTTGCATAGCTAAAAATGCACTTTATCAATAGGGTAATCGAGCTTCGTCAATAGGGGTTCATCGCGAGGGTGAGGTTCTGAGCGCAGCGAAGAAGTGAAGAAAGGTTCCGCTGGGTGTCTGTTGCTTCATTGGCTGTCCCTACCCACTCTTTTATTTAGGTTCAATAGCCTTCAAGTTAGTTGCATCGGATGGTCCTTCTGAACCTTGATCGCGGAATCAGATTGCCTAGATGAATATGGTGAACAGAAAGGGAGTTCAAAACCTTCAAGCTTAGAAAATGAAAACCAAAAGCAACAAAACTCATAACAAAACCTTCGAGCCCTCTTCTCTATCGATTCAAGCCACTTCGCTCCTGGGATTGATGCGAGGGTAATAGCTGTATTTGGAGCTGTGCCTGACATTCAACATCGTCGTAATGGCGCCCCTTTGGTAAGATAAACTTTGTTTCGGGCATGAGCCCTAGTACCTTTGCCTCTCTTGCCCTTGCGGTGAGTGGTCGAAGGCTGTGGAGTTGTTTAATCAATTTCTAGCCCAAGGGGCTTTTCTTCGGCCTTGGGCTTCTCGGGCCCTTTATCGCGACCTGGTGCCGAGATCACCTCTTCTTCTGAACTAGAGTCGTCACCCGAGGCCGGGTCATAAAGCTTGGAATCCGCACAGTAAGCTTCGACCCAGGCTTCCGATCTGCGAAGACTGTTTGTACTTTTTGTCCTCGTCGACATATTTGAAGCATTGATGGAGGGTGGACGGAACAACAAAGTTCCCCTGAATCCAAGGCCTTCCCAGCAGTAGATTGTAGGACGTGTCGTTATCAATCACATAACACGTGATTTCAGACTTCAAGTCTGCCAACTGACACTTAAGGCGAATCTTACCAATCGCTCTTTTGGAGTCCGCATTGTATCCTTGGATGGTCATCTTAGTGTGACTTAATTTACTGGTAGGGATTCCCAGGTGAGCTAGAGCACGAAGAGGCCTTCTATTTATGGCGGACCCCGGGTCTATCTGCACTCATGGTTACTCGGCCTCCCCAATGTACCCGGATATGCTCGCGTTGTTTCAATAAAAACAGCTAATTTCGATTACCGCTTGAGGGCTTTACTCACTCTGCAGAACATATAATTGAAAAAGAGTTTCCAACATTCCGGCAACCCCACGGAAGATGCCCCTGTTGGCTGGCTATTATTAGTATAGCTTTGAAACGGCTATAACAACATACTTACATTAAACTTAAACCACTCATGAAAAAGAAAGCTCGGCTTCAGTGACTTAATCCTATGGTTTAGCTACTTCTGGTCCTAGCGAAAGTCTTTTTTTACTCGAGGTACTTAGTGTTATTGGATGCCCGGATTGTACATTGGGGAAGACATTCTAACACTCTAACATAATAATAAGAAAGTAAACTCCCTATGGTCGAGCAAGTAAACTACCTAACATCTCTTTTTCATAAAGCATTGGAATAGGGACGGGAGAAGCAAAATGTCAGCTTATTATAAAGAGTCTTTCATTGTTGTCGAAAATCGCGAAAAGTGGATTACTATTGGCGAAGCGCCGTGAATCGCAAAGACTTGATTTGGCGTTCGAGGCCTCTCCAATTTATTTGAGAAGTAGAGACATTGGTAAGAGAATGAGTATTCATACATCTCCTCAGAGGCAGCGTTCGGCGGCTTCTTTGTCTTAATCTAAGCCTCGGGTGCATCTTGACCAACCAATGCCAAACAGGAGGGCTAGGCTTGGCCCACCATTTCACAGGGTTGATGCCACAAAATGAGTATTGTTGGCGTGAATCACAAAGTCTTTTGCCCTTCGCACACATTTGTTGATTAGCCGACAATGTGCGAAAAGACTCAAATAAAGAAAAAAGGGTTGAATTTCCTCAGTAGCCCAAAGTATGCAGGAGCTCGCTCCAAAGAAGGAAGAAAAACAATAGCTCGGGAATTTATATCTCAAGAAGTCGGAATGCGAGAGTTGGGGCTCATTCGAAGCGTCTTCATACTCAACCGCCAGCGGCTAGCTTTTATGATTGTCTTTTTCCTCTATTTGATTGAATGGCTTTTCCTTTTAGTTAAGCAGGTTTGGAATTCCTTGCTCTATCATCTATAAAAAAGCGAGTAAGTAAGTAAACTGCCGCATCCCCAAGAGAGACGGACGAAGCCGCCAACCAATCGCTGTTAGCAGCTTCTGCTTGTTCATTCCTCGTAAGTGTAACGGACTCAGAGGCTGCGCATTGCCCTAAGAATCTTAAGTTTGATCTTTCTTATGAAGGGATTCGGCAGCAAAGACCCCTGCGATATCTTTCTGTATGGATTCCTTGCCTTTGAATCAAAGTCTATGTCCGATAGGGCCCGGGGTTTGGGTCACTTCGACTTCCCTTTTTCTACAGGTATTGGGGTCTTCCGATGAAGGCTCAAATCAGGTGATCACTTCCGGCGGTAGCTCAAATTGGAGAGGATTAGAGGTCTTCTCCCGCATTCCTCAAGAGAGAGGCGGGCAGCCGAAAATGCTGTTAGCTCAATGCCTCTTCTTTCTTCCTTCCTGCCTGTTGTTTCTTGCTCGGCGCTTGCCGCTTCTTCTTGTTTGTTGCTTTGCTTGCTCCTTCTTTCTGCGGGTAAGGAGCTCGGTGGGGAAGGAGAGTGAATGCAGCTGCCAGCTTAGCTTCTTTCGGTTGAACGAGTAGACTACCTTTCCTTTTAAGTCACGCGAGTAAACTTCCTAGCTTCTTGCTCTTGTGTTGTAGCTATTATCCTAGGTGATATGCCTGGTCACAAAGAACTCGCTCGTCGTAAGTGAGGCGAGCGCGGAGACTATTCTTCTTTCTTAAGATCTTTATTCTCGCTAGTCAGGAATTTCTTGACTTTTTATACGAAAACTGGTCCAATGGGGGAAAGCCGTAGTAACATTTTTTTCTTGCTATGAAAAGAATGCCTTACCGGACGCTACACGTATGATCCAGCTCCCGGCGTTACATCCTTAGTTTCGTCGATAGAAAGAGGCATTCGCCGAGGAAGAAAAGAGTCTGTCTGGGGCAACCCTCGGGTGAGAAGTGAGAGTCGGTTTCATCACAAACAGATATTCGCGTATATAGAATAGAAATGGGAGCTGCTATTGCTATGTCATCTGCTGCTGTTAGCTCAAAAGGAGTGAAGTCAACAGAAGGAGAAGCTATTGAATCTTGTTTCAGAAGGGCTACTAGACTATAAAGAAGGGATCGATCCCAGACCGGGAATCCTGGATTCCTAGATGGCGAGAATCAGCCCTTTTTGGCGCTTTGGGCATAGCATAGATGTTGGTGAGAGAATGTATTTTAGAATACGAATTATCTATTTCTAAGTAAAGAAATCCAGCAGAAAAGCCGCTCCGGTCACTTTAGATTCCCTGATTATTGCTGAGGCTACGGCAGGCAAAGAGGTTTTATTGAAGGCTGCTGCTCTTGCGTTGACTGCATATGTGAATGTTTCAGATTACCTAAAGGAGTATGTAATGGAACAATTAAATTGCCTTGCGCTGGAAGTTGTGAGAAAGGGGCCCGGCCGGCAAGAAGAGATCCCTTCCGCCCTATTCAGAGATGGGGAGGAAGCGAAGCTACTTGTTGAAGCCTTGGGCTGAGAGAATCAATGGAAATAAATGTCTGTCGTTTTGACCAAATGGAGCGTTCTTTCAGAACTTCTTTTCTAAGAGAATACCAGGATCTTCTTCGATGGGCCCTAGTCCGACATTGGTGGGGAATAGAAGGAAGTTGACTAGTCGGTTGATAGTGAACCATCTCTCAAGAAACAATGCGGAATTTTCACAGCCTCTCAGGAGTTTTGGAACAGCTGCGGCGCCGTTTCTTCTTGATGAGCCTATTCGTGTCGCTTCAGAGAAAGCTTTGGCAGCTAAGGCTGTTCTGAAGGCTAAGGTTGGACGTTCTCTTCATCAATTCGAATCTCGAGACTCAAAAAGAGAGTAAGCAGAACCAAGTCAAGATGATACGGATCAACCCCTTGTACGAATTGTTGACTCCTTTCTTCGTACAAATTAGACCTAGCTCGTAGGCGAAAGATACCTTCCTTTGCAATACTCCTGTCGGTGGGATCCGCCAGTGCCCCCGTGTGTCAGGCCCTTTCCTCAAAGAGGTCGAGGGGTTCCTGTCCCATTCATACTACTGTTGGCTTATGTGGTATGTCTAGCGGATGGTGAATCCTACCCAGGATCGGAATTGGATATTTCCTCGGTTTCCGAGAAGTGTCTTAATGGGTATCCGACCGCCTTCTAGCATGTATGATGGCTATCGTGGCCTTCCGTTCCACCAGATATCATGATTATCCCTATTGCGCAGGTGCCTCTCTATTGGTTTCTTCAATTCCTCCTATTCACGTTGCTGCCATGGCCAGCACAGGATATTCCTCTAACTCGTTGTTCCCACGCGCGTGTCATCAGTGCAAATTTCGAAATCATCTTATGCATAACTCTTCACTCTGCTTGGGAAGTGTTCGGAGTAGCACGAATATCCTATGAAGGGGTCGATCGCTTCGCCAATGGGACAGCTAACTACGAAATGTCAGGAGTTAGGGGGGGGGGCTAGCGACTCCGAGGGAAGGGGTGAATAGACCACGAGCAGCACGCTTGCTTCGGAGGGGATCCGCAAGGCTTTAGCCCAAGACTTATTGGAAAGGTAATGAACTATGAGGCGGTGTTGACCCTGCAATAGCTCCCTACCTATACCGCTGCCGGTGCTTTATCAGATGCCGAGCCCACTAGTTCGATGCATCAAACCGCTACCTCTCCCACCCCTTCCTCCGATGCCGGCTATCGATCTGGAGAAGCTGCAGGAAATACAATTTTGAGTGCTGTCAGCTCATATAGATTTCCATCTGTACCTAGATTCGCCACTGGCTTCTCACTCGTGGCAAGGCTTTTGATCGTAAGTAGAAGCAGGGCCGGACGAGGCTAAGGCTAACTTCCCTCCCCCGACCAATCGGACGTCCGGGAGAGCGAGGCGTCGTGTATATTCATTCGATTCCGATCAGCAACTGAGTGAATCCGTCTCCATTGGCTAAAGTTCGCGAAGTAGAAGCAATGTTCATATGAAATTCTTCCGGGCATACGGAGATAAAATCATTTCTGGCGGTCGGGCAGAGATCTATTTTCTGTAGCGGGAGGAAAGCCCTTACTAGATAGGGCAATCCGAGGCATCGGTTTACGACATCGGCATAAAAGGGAAACGGGAAGGTTTGATAAAGGGTAGTAGGTGTAGGTCTTTCCAGCCGTATTCATTAATGCAATGGAACTCCAAAACTTGAAGAACTGGCCTTGGTTGTACCTTAATTACCTTGGTGCCCAAAGAATCCTCTTACTATGATGCAGTTTAGACCCATTAGTTGCACCCTTTAACAAGGTTATTACCAAGCCAGTGGTGAATCGTTTGAGGCCTTTGATGAAGAAGTTAATCAGCCCCCGCCAGGTAGGCATATAAGTGAGAATATTCTTATTGCTCAGGAGGTTTTTCGATACCAAAGGGTCTACCCACGACGCATCTCCCTAATTGCATCTCTACGCAAGGGCTGGTCGAGCCTTTATTCAATTCATTCAATTTCATTGGCCGGTGTAGCGTTGGTCCAACCTAATACTCATTTCGGATGTTCCCGCCCATTCCCTCCCTCTCTCGGTTGGGGAGAACGCTCCTCCCTCCTCTTTGTCTAGTTGGTCCCGCGAATTCATCCGCTTTCAGTGAATGAGCTCGGTTCCTACGATTGGAGATTCCACCGGGGATGATAACACAACAGATTGATTTCGCGACGGATAAGGGAATGGTTTCTCTGAGGGCTTCGTGCGCCATGCCCGTCCGAACGGATCGGTGATGGTAACAAGACCCCCAGGAGCGATGGTAATGGTCCATGGTTCCGTAAATTCCACTCGATCCTTCCCAAGATGATCAATAATGAGGATTTCGACCCCGAATAGATACACATCTACGCCCAGCCTCGGGAAAGCCCTTCTTAGGCCTTATTCAACGCTTGAATGCGCAAGGCCGAAACTCAAGGCGGGGCAGATAACCTTCTAACTGAGGCCAGGAGATATTCTATTTTTCGGATTTCGAGCTAGCTCCCAATCATGCCTTCCCAGATAAAGATGCATTCTGTGTTGTTCTGGTCCGGAAGAAGAGGCTTGGATCAGCAGAACTGGCATCTGTCCGCCGGATCGATAGCAGTGTGAGGGTGTTCGTAGATCAGAGCTCAGAAGATGATCGCCCGGAAAGTCTCTTTCGTCGAATTCACCTCTCCCACGCCCAATCCTAGACTAGAACAGGAACGAATCTTTCAATTGCAGTCGACCACAAGATAAAGAAGCCGATTGAAGCAAGCATTAGTAGTATCCCTTCCTTCGTTGTGGATCCTTCTCCCTTTCTTATTTATAATAACTCTTTGGCTACCAACTAAAAGAGTAAATAGGTGGTAAGATATGGAGGTTTTTATCTCTCTTAGAGCTTTGAACTGACCGGCCTATGATCATTTAGGGAGAATTTATATATATAGCAGGTGCGCTTGTTTGTGTCCAATCCGGAGGTGATGACCGCCGGAAGGAAGGAGCTAGAAGCGAAAAAAAGTATACACGGGAGGTTTGGACTGCTTCATCTTGATTTTGAACATGGAATTTCCTCTTCTGAGGTAGCAGAAAGGCGAGAAAGACTAATCTTCGAATTCCGCTTGAAAACTAGTCCCGTCCTTGCTTTTCTAAGAAGTTACTATCCCCTCGGGCAAGCATAAGATAAGATTTGTATGAAAGAGATTTCGTTTCACCGTTTGACTCTGAAGCTTGATTTCACACTGACAGGTTTGAAGGAAATTAAATTCACTAACCCTTTCTTACTCCCAATACTTCATCACCTGCGACAGCAGGGACGGATACAGGTACTCGCTTACTTGATTGGCTCAAAACCTTACCGCCTGAAAATCTATATTTCGTAGCAGGATTAGAAGAGAAGGTAGTTTGGTGTTAAGGACCCACCCTCCAATTCATATTATTTATTCCCCCCAAGCCGGTTCATCTTTGCTTCCTTGCATGCCGCTTTGTTAACAACCGGCGAGACTCTCCTTCTCAAGCCAACCCCAGGTCGGGACGAGACTTTCTTTGAGCTACTAGGGAGCTACTTTCTACCCTAGATCTTCTCATTGCGTTCAAAGGAATGCTTAATCCCTCTACAACCGCCTAGAATTCGTGAAAAAATGACTTTATTCGCTTATCCAGTTTGCGTTCTACTCCAGCTTTCCTGGCTAACTACTAAGCTTTCCAGGTTCGCTACTCTAGTTGAACTCGGGTTTCCCTACAAAGTCTTTCTTAATTGGCCCTTACCTGCCCTGCCCGTACTATTACTAGATTGAGCACCAGAACCGAACTAAGGCTCGTTCCATTATAAATTTATCCTAAATTGAAAGCAATGCGGATTAGCACAGAAAGCCTGGCAGGAAGTATTTTATTTGAAGAATTGAACAAAACTAAAATTTCTGTAAATCATTAAAACGGGACTTTCTTTAAAGAAAAAAGGTCTCTAAGGCTGGTTCAAAGCCCTATTTTAGATAGGAAAAATCCCATTTAATTCGGGTTTTATATTCTGAAATTCCTTATCCCCACTGAGGGAAGTAGCTAACCTAACTTCATATGGATTAGTAAGGATCAACTGGGAATAAAACTCAACGTTGCGAGCTCCAAAAGTGATCCTGGAAGGCCCACGGGTAAGCAAAGATTCGAATTCGAGATTGGCAGAGAAACGGCCCGTGCGAGCACGAACCAAAGGAAGGTGCCAAGCCGAAGTGTACAAATCTCATAGGTCAATATCTGCTCAGTCTCTGTTAGCAGCTTCAGTAGGATTCAGGTCTTTTCTTTCTTTCCTGCGAGTGTTGAAGTGGGGAAGTCCGGATCAATCCGTCGAAAGAGAAGCCATCTCAGTCTAAATGGAAGTAGACCAAGTAGTTTCATAGGAAGAAATGTGAAAGTAGGGGCTGCTAAGCGCCCAGACCCAGAATTCATTGAAAATGGAGTTCTTGGTACCGGTCAAGCAGAAATAATATGAATAGCGAGCCAGCACTATATTTATAGATTGGAAAGAAGGGACTCTCCAAAGAGAGGCCCGAGCGGAATGAAGTTGTGCTAAATGAACGAGTTGTCCAAAATGCCCCTTGTTAGCTGTCGCAGGAAGTGGTGAGGGCTCAGGAAGTGAAGCAAGCTCGACCAAAGGACAAGTCTGTTCCTGCTTCGTCCTTCTATTCCCGATTGAAGAAAAGCTTAAATTTCTTCCACTCTCGCCACTGATTCTACTGAAAGTTAAGTCACAACTAAAATTGAATGAACTAATAATTCAATTGATTTGACTTCTTTCAATGAAAGTTTCCGGGATTCGCACCTACCATAAACTCCCAGTCGTGAACTTCCTTTACCTTTAAGGAGAGGAAGGGGAGTTCTCATTACACAGGATGGAGAATCAATAGAATAGACCTCTTCCCCCTATTGTCGACTCGGAACGAATGCTTGAATGCTCTGAGGTGAAGGAAAATGAAGCAAAGGCAAAAATCCTCAGAACGAAGAACGAAGTTAAGAAAAAGAGGTTAATGTTGAAATGGAATTGGCTGTTGCCGAAAAAGCCTTTTCTCCCGAAATTTTTTGCTAGCGGACCAGCATCCTTGAGCGGAAAGCTAGGGATCACCCATTCTTGTTAAACAGTCTTTTTATAAGCCTTCGAGAATGCGTTTTAAGTTAAGGCACGCTACGCCGGAAGTACGAGAGTCCTAAAAGAATTCCTTCTGTTGCCAGAGAAGAGAGTAGACCGAAATGGTCTAGGGAAGCTAGGCTATGCTTGGTCACCAGAATGTAATATCAGGACAAGTCATGGTCTAAGTCCCTATCTTCCTGTTAGCAGAGGAAGTAAAGTTCTACTTTTTTTATATTGATCAGCAAAGCAGAATTACAAGATGTGGGAGAGAAAAATAAAGTAAGAAAGAAAGGGGAAGGAAAATTTGATTAGCTATAGAGAGCAGACATGATCAATAGTTACGATACGAACAGAGAAGGAACTGCAAATGGACAGAATCCGGTCTTATCACTTTCCTTCATTCCTGCTGCACATTCATATGTTGTTCTCAGATGTGGCACTTTCGGACCGGACTAGAAGCGGCTGCAGATGGACCATCATCCGATGTGGGACTTATGCCTTTCCGATCGGATTAATGAGACTCGGATGCTATCGACAATGAGTATACAGAATTTTCATTGTACAGCTGTAAAAAGCTAGAAGGGATAATAGGCGTAGATCTGAGTAAGCAATCCTCGCTAGGAAGACTAACATTAGCAGTCGTTAGGCCTCAAAGAAATCCCACAAAAAGTTATCTACGACTTCAATGATTTTTGTCCTAAAAAAGCATACTCTTTTAGGGAGATGACGCCCTCTCTTACTTCTATATATTAACATTTCTTTCTTCCGGCTTAGCCGAACTACTTACCTCGGGTCAGGAGAGTCACCATTACCGCAGCTTTTACTCTGTTGGGTAGAAAGGACACGGGGATGAAAGTAAGAGTGATTGACCGGACTTCATTTCAAAGGAAAGTTCTTTAAATTCTGACTAGATAGACACCTACCTTCATTCCATACCAAAAAAGGTAGACAAGACTGCTCTATCGGTTAGGACTAGAACTCCAAGCTCCTAAACTTCTAACTCATAGCTTTACTTTAGGCACTCTAGCTATAAGCTTTTTTCTGCTATTGCATTTTAAAAGAGATTACCTTGGGACAGGAGATTATGCGTTTCCGTTAGCTTTTTGCCCAGTTGAAATAACAACTGCTCTTTCCTCCTGATCTGATGGATTGACCTCGCCAGCTCGCTTTTCAAACTCAAATCAAAGCTTTAATAAAAACGTACTTTTAAACCTATTAAAAACGAAAACGAAAGAAGCCCGCATCCCCACTTTTCTTTCCCACCTTCTCTCTTGGATGTTTCTCACTCTAGGAGTCAGCATCAGTTATAGAAGATCTTTCTTCTTTTAAGGACCCGGAACTCAACAGAATCAAGGATGGTAGCTGACTAGCACTCACAAGAAGGCACTGATGTGATGAGTTTCTTGATTTACTAGTCAAGAGATTCTCCGGAGGGCTATTACTAAAGATTCCAGAAGGAATTTCCTAATCACAAGTGGTACGGTCCCAATGAAAGTGTCTCTTAGCTGGTTTACAGGCTTCGGAAAAAGGAAGAAAATAACAAGCACTGTCATAACTCCAAGAGTGAATTGCCGTAACTGCTCAGGATGTTCTTTGTCGAGTTGGGCATTCATTGATTTAGGATTGGATTTTTTCCTTAATAACTTAGAGTGGCAGAGATTGCCGGGTTAATGCGTTAAAATATATGACTATGTTTATACGAAATTTAATAAAATTAAATAAAGGGTATCATAATCGGAAGAGTCTAATGCCTTCCTATCCTTAAGGGCAGTCCTTGCGGAAGTTGGTGCTTAGCTTAGCCGTCCAATCGTGAAGTGAAGTTATCATAAGCGGATTTAGGGCTGGCTTCTTCCTGAGCTCTAGTTCAGTTCCTCGGATTGAGATAGAGAGCCTACCGACCCCTTCCCTTACTCAATAGGACTGGCTATAGAAAAAGTTAATATAGATAAAGTAAGGTGTGAATGATTGTCTTGTCTAAGGCTGACCGTACCTAGTGCTTTGCTTAGTTAGTCGTTTACCTTTGCTTTGGAAAGCGGTTCGGAAGCAGCTCTTATAAAAGGGGCACTTACTTTCATTCCTGAAGGCTATCCTAATTTAGGCCTCTCCCTCAAAGGGTTCACCTCGTCATTAGGTAGAGACGCCAGCAGAATATTCAATCATGAACCTAGTCCGTTGGATATCTTTCCCAGTACAATCCAATCTGCCTCGATAGAACAGAGCCTACTATCCCCAAGCCCTTGTATAGTAGGCTACACCAAGCATAGCCTTGCCTATTGATGAGGTTTTTTCCTCACGGGGCAGGAAACCTATCCTAAACCATTGACGTCTAAAAGACAAGTTCTTTTGTCAAAAAAGGATCACACTCTGGCTAAGAGGAATTACTCCATTTCCCTTTCTTCTTGTTCTTGGGCAAATGTGCGTATTATCTATGATTGGTATCCCAATAGTCAAGATCTTATACCAACCTTTAGAAAGAGGAGTGAGAACGCTCGCCCATAGGACGAAACGAGCAGGTCGGGCAAAGGCTGATGCCAGCACTGGTCCTCCTACTTTACTATCCTAATCCGACCAGTTTTCAAGCTTTAACAAGCCTCTTTCTCTCCCCTGTTGAAGTAGCTTTTTTGTTATCTATTTTTATATATCTTTCCCCTTGCGATCCAATTAAAGTCTCCTTGCATGTAAGTTTCGTCCAGTTCCCTCTCAGCTCTTTCCCGTAAAAATGGATAATATTTTTTTGGGTAGTGTAGAATATAAAAATATAAGTATAGGCTTTCTTCCAATATAAACTCTCCGGGCAAGAGTAATATAAGGCAAGTAAGTTATAGGTGTAAAGCCAACAAGTCTCTTTTACACTTGAAAAGATGACTGACAATACCTATCCTTCGCCCTCTTCTTGTTCAGTAGAGTCATTTTCATCCCCCTTTACGCGAGTTATAGTGCCCTGTAATCGAGTTGGATTCCCTTTTTGTTCCATTCTTCCTATTGGCTGAGTAGTTTAAAGTGTAAATTGCAAACAAAATAGCTAACAAGTCAGTGTAAGAAAGAGAGTGAGTGGGATAATCAATAGAAAATATCCATTCATTCGGACTCCCAGTAAGAAAACGTATTCATATTGCTTTATATTGGGCCATAGCTAGCAACTCACCGTACCAAGCGCGTTCACCCCGGAAGGATACCCTTTGTCTATGTCAGCCAAACCAGATGGGACGAGACTAGTCCGGTCAAGAGATAGAAGATGATCATCTAGCTATAGCTCTTATTATCTTAGTTGCTTTTTAGTCTTCACATGAAAGGTGCTATTAACTAGAAATAAGATCAGTACAAGCAAGACTTTCATTTTCCTATTGTTATCCCAAGAGCACATTCTATTTGAGAATAGTTAGTAAGACTAATTCGAGTAAGCAAGTCCAGTGCTATCGGTTACAAGTGCCTCTTTCGCCGTCACCCATGGTACCAGTTCATATTTGGTTACCCGAAGCTCATATAGAGAATAGAACTTGAACGAGGCCTTCCCGACTTTACCGTCTCAAGCAAGCCTGAACGACCTTACTGTCTCAACCCTGACTGACGACTAGCTTTACTTGATAGAGTTGCCTTCCATGCCCGGTTAAGTTCGCCCTTAGGGGAAAAAGCCTTTCCTTGCCTTACCGGACAGTAAGAATTTAATTGCCTTGAAAACAAAACAGAAGTACTACTTTGGATACGCTATGATTCGCATCTCTCATTAAACTTTTATAATACAATCTATGTCCTACTCTTTTAGTTTTAGCTTTCTTCATTGAGTAAAAGGAAATTAGCCTTTCAAACAGAAGGCATATGATAGCTCATTCCCGGACTTATTTATATCGTAAGAGAGAGAGAGAACCTCCTATGCCCAAAGACTCCCATGCTTTCCGTTGGTCAACAACCAACCACAACTCACTATAATTCTTCACTACTCGTACAGGAAGGTAAGAAAAACTTGCTTTTCTGGAGGGAATCAAAATGACGTAAATCCCAATTTTATGACCCAGGAACAGATTTTGCTATTACAAGTAGAAATAGAATTACAACTCGAAAAGGAAAAGCAACTAGAAAAGGAAAAGCTATTAAAACTAGAAAAGCTATTAAAATTACAACTAGAAAAGGAATTAAAAGTAGAAATAGAATTACAACTCGAAAAGGAAAAGCTATTAAAATTACAAGTAGAAAAGGAAAAGCTATTAAAATCGCTTGAGTCGCTGCCTTGTGAAAGAAAACATCATATGTAAGTAAGTAGCATCTCGAATAGAAATATCCCTTCCAAATATCTAATATAAAGTTAGATTTCTATTCAAAAATAATAAATAGAAATTGCGTAGCGTAAGAGAAGAAAATGCCCAAAAGTCCCATGTTTTTCTTGGTTGGAAAAGCCCAACCGGCGACTTCCGTCTTCCTGAATTGGGAGAGCAAGAACAAGTCTCTCTTCTTTTTTTTGGGGGGGGCGGAGCAGTTAAAGAATGAACCAACCCAAATGATTGTTCTAGAATGGCTATTCCTCACAATTGTTCCTTGTGATGCAGCGGAACCATGGCAATTAGGATTTCAAGACGCAGCAACACCTATGATGCAAGGAATAATGGACTTACATCACGATATCTTTTTCTTCCTCATTCTGATTTTGGTTTTCGTATCACGGATCTTGGTTCGCGCTTTATGGCATTTCCACTATAAAAAAAATCCAATCCCGCAAAGGATTGTTCATGGAACTACTATCGAGATTCTTCGGACCATATTTCCTAGTATCATCCTGATGTTCATTGCTATACCATCATTTGCTCTGTTATACTCAATGGACGAGGTAGTAGTAGATCCAGCCATTACTATCAAAGCTATTGGACATCAATGGTATCGGACTTACGAGTATTCAGACTATAACAGTTCCGATGAACAGTCACTCACTTTTGACAGTTATACGATTCCAGAAGATGATCTAGAATTGGGTCAATCACGTTTATTAGAAGTGGACAATAGAGTGGTTGTACCGGACAAAACTCATATACGTATTATTGTAACACCTGCTGATGTACCTCATAGTTGGGCTGTACCTTCGTCAGGTGTCAAATGTGATGCTGTACCTGGTCGTTTAAATCAGATCTCTATTTCGGTACAGCGAGAGGGAGTTTACTATGGTCAGTGCAGTGAGATTTGTGGAACTAATCATGCCTTTACGCCTATCGTCGTAGAAGCTGTTCCTAGGAAAGATTATGGTTCTCGGGTATCCAATCAATTAATCCCCCAAACCGGGGAAGCTTAAGCGTAAATGAAAGAGTAGGGTGAGGGATAAGGGGGGAAGCCACTAAATTGAAGGCTTCGCTCGCTCGCTCTAACGTTCGTTTAGTAAACAGCGAGTGGAGTGCATAAGCCCCTTTAGAGATAGGGGCGAGTACTACACGAGCTCGTAAGTAAAGTACGGAACGAGCCTTGTCTACGAAGCAGAGCGGCCTCGTCTTGCTTGCTTCTGGCGAAGCTTCTAGCACTAGATAATAGGCATTCTAGTATGGCAGGAATACTACTTTATAGGCCGACCACTACATAGGAGCGATATCGAAGCCAAGCCGTATAAAGGCGAGCAGCCCTTATAGCAATAGCAAACGGCCTACTTATAGCCCTCTTTTTTCCCCGGAAAATACAGTTTTTTCGGGTGTCTCAGAGCGCGGTGAACACGGGTTCTGACAATAAATACGGTGTTTCTGGCCCCTGGATCTATGTTGCCCCGGAGGTTACGAAGTAAAGGCTGCGCATGAATGGATGATTGGTCCGTCGCCGATCCTGATTTGGATAGGGTGATTTAGTTCAGATTGAAATCGAAGCTTGGGTCGTGAATGAAAGTAGAAGGCGCCAAAGGCGAGGTAAGAGTGCGAGACGCCGTTTATTTAGTTAGCGAGATGGAAGAATCTAATGGGTTTGTTTCTTCACTTCGTTCCTCCCGTTGATCAAACTAGGCAAGATGTACCAACCGGGGAGACTGGCCCATCGCTTAGCGAGTAGGCTCGGTTTAGCTTAATGAAATGGAGATTTTTCCAACAAGAGGCACGCAGTAGCTCAACCTTGGGAAGAGGCACACACAAGGTTACCATGGATTTGCGAGTGAACCAACCGCGCTTGCTATCAAAAGAAAGAATGATTCGAATCAGGGAATCGGCACGGCCCGAACCCCTAATTCTTCATGAGATGTCTTTGGCCCGAGCCCAAACATGGATTAAGGCTATCCGACCTCACAAAGATTGCTTCATTTTCACAAATATAGATTCTCGAGGAGGCTATGGAAGATCCAGATAGCTTCGTATTGCCTGAATCTGAGCCGGGGTGGGTGATGCAATTGTTCTTGATTGGCCGTGTATGTATGCCACTTTGTGGTCCCTCTTTATTCTGGCTGAGCGGCGGTTATCTGGGGGCTCTGGGCTTCCCCTAATAGCCTGTGGTCTGTTGGCTCCTCTTAGTCCCTCAAGTAACTTTCGTACCTTGTAGCGGTTTCTTCTAAGGCTGTTTTGCCAACACCACCAATTGAAAGAGAGTCAGCCAGAGATGATGATTACTTGGCTAAGGTTCTGAAAGAAAGACCATTGCCCTCTAGTTATTAGCCTTGTTTCTGACAAAATTCCTGATCCTAGGCTCAAACCGTTTAGGTTTTTTTTCTATGTGGACCAAGCATGATAATTTTAAGCAGGTTGTTGATGAGGAGTGGAATGATTCTGACTTGGACATTGTGTCCAAGTTGAGTAATTTGTCTGGGAAGCTGTATGAATAGAATAAAGAAGTTTTTGGTCCATAGAAAGAAGAGGATTTTGGCCAGAATGCAAGGGATGGCTCTTTGTAGAAGATATTCTCCTTTCTTAATTCAACTAGAGCATAATTATCAGAAGGAGTATGATATTTTTCTGGATCAGGAGAACTTGTTTTGGAAACAGAAGTCCTTGGTTACAAGGTGGGGACAGAAATACAAAGTTCTTTCACATTTCCACTCTTTTAAGGAGAAGAAGAAACAAGATTGAAAGGTTGAAGACTAGTGATGGAATTTGGGTTAATGATAAGGAGGCTATCAATAACTTAGCTGTGGAATACTTTACCTTTTTCTTGAGCTTAATTCTGATTCCATGGTTGTGGATTTACCTAGATTATTTCCTGTCATTGAGCCTGTTGATCTGAGGTAGGAATGTGTCTGAAGAAGAAATTAAAGATGCTCTATTCTCTATTGGCCCACTCAAAGCCCCAGGGCCTGATGGGTACCCTGCTACTTTCTTCCATAACTGCTGGAATAGTTGTAAGGAGGACATTATCAAGCTGGTTTTGAGCTGTTTCTCTTCCGGAGACTCTCAATGACACAATTATTGCCTTGGTTCCCAAAGTTCCCAGTCCAATGTCCATGCAGACCTATTAGCTTGTGTAATACTGTTTACAAAGTGATTTCTAAAAAAATTGTTAGCAGATTAAGGCCTTTGATGAGCCATCTTGTGAGTCCCAATCAGGCTAGCTTTGTGCCTGGGAGATTAGTCAGTCGGGTCAATCAGTAGTGGTGGAATTGTCCACACCACAGGAGCAGAATGAGAAACTGCTCAGCCAGCACAGCCCGCCGCACACGAAAGCAGCAAAGGAAGAGCGAGCGCGCTACGTACGCGAGCAGCACGCTACGCTAGAACGTTATGTACAACGCAGAGAATGAACGCGAAGGCTCCAGCCCCGTGGCATCGGGTTCGCTTGCATATCTATCGCCCCCTCGATCGCTTTAAAGCGCGTGCTCCCATAACGCTTGACCCCTTTATTCATGAAAGAAAGTGAGTCGAATTCGCTCTTCTCTTCTCTGCTGGATTAGCCTCATTGGATGCCGCAACCCATGCTTCAATCTGGTCAAGGCATTGGCATTGTTAACCAAAGACTGAACCGAACCGAGCTCTGTTGCGTCAAACTGACGCTATTCCAACCGCTTACAAACACTAATAGGTAGCTTTACTGACTGCATAGTATATATAGGAATGGAAGATGTCACTGATTGAATCAGAGTAGCTCTCCCAGCCAAAGATAAAGATTCGGCTTTCCAAGCAGCAAGCCTTTTTTGGCTTTTCTCAATAATCTCCTTGTAGGTGGACTTGGTGACTCGAGAATGGATGAGGGGCACCCCAAGGGAGTTACTTAGTCAAAGAAGAACCACAAACATTACTTATCTGATGGGCAAGACCAGCACCAATATTAGGAGAGCAAAATATCTTGGACTTTTCAAAAAAAATTTGTTGCCGCACAAAACCAATCCAAACAGACTCGCTTTTACTTCCTCCATAAGCACAGGTCTGCCAAGAGCAATTATCTTACTAGAACCAAGAGAGGGAAATCCGCCAGGGAGTGAACAAATATTCCCATTAACAGATTCCTCAATGAATAATAAGCTAACAGCTAAGTTATTGATAGCCTCCTTATCATGGAGCCAAGTCCCAGAAACCTTCTTACTTTTCTATGGGTGGATCGAACTATCAACTCCGGGGGCTTCGTTCCCCTTTTCTTTATTAAGCTATCCACGTAAGTCTCAATCTTTCCTGTTCTTCTACTTGTGGCTACTTCTAGCATTTATCTGTACGTTGGTATAAGACACGGATCCATCGTCTTTCTATATGCAAATTCAGTACTTCGTAATTTCCTGCGGAGCCTTCGCTTCTCCACATGGACACCTTCGGTGCCTCACGACTACTTTGACTTCGTAACCTGCAGCTGATCCCAAACCCTTTTCTTTACTTACATAAGGGACTTGCCTGTTTAAGGAATGAATAGGATGGAAAGGGGGATCTCATCAGGTCTGTGCTTGCCACTAGATATCATCTGAATGGACGCTTTCTGGTAATAGAAACCCCATTTCGGCCCCTTCTCCCGTTGGGCACTACCTCCGATGGGAAAAGATACCCGTAGGACCATTCCGGCAGTTTTTCAAGCCTCCCCTCACGCCTTTGGCGCCTCTGATGCATCTGATCGAGACAGAGCTCGAAACGTCTGGGCTTCGGATTGATCTTAATCACATTGGGATGGTACGGGGGAACAAGATGGACTCGGTTAGGTCACCCCCGAGTCCTTTTGCTGGAAGTTCGAATGGCTTCTAGTATGGATGTGTCTCGGCTTCGCCTGACGCTCAAGATCGTCTCAATCCCCTCTCCCTAATGGTATGGTCGAGCAATCTCCCGCTGGTTGAGTGCGAAACCCTCCGCTTGCGGAGATCGAAGGCAGGATTATGAACTGTTTTCCAAGCTTTGGGTTAGGATTGTTCTCTCGAGACCATAGTGGGAATTCCTTAACAACAACATTTTGTGTAAACATGAGGTTACGAAGTAAACGAAGTGAGGTGGAAGTGAAGCGAAGTGAAGTGGGCAATCTTTGCCACTGTTGACTTGAACCAGCGTCCAGATATGGAGGGTTGGCTTAGCGGCAAACCCTGTTTGGAAAACAAAAGCCAAACAGGGGCATCCTACCTTTCGTCGCCCTTACGGACCCTACATCTGTGAAATGACGGAATGATACGAGGGATCCCCGGACGAGTCAGGGAGACGGGGACTGGCAAGAGGGATGGTTTGTAATCATCCCCTCCCACGGCAAGCATGACGAGGAGCACCACTTTCAATACAAAGCAGTGGCCGAGGCGCCACTCTTTCGTTTCAGTCGCGTTGACAACAAAGGGGTGTGCGGCCGTGTTCCGTCAAGCCATCGAGATGAGTGTGCCTCTTTGACAGAGTCCCCTTATCTTGCGTAGTAATTCCGGAATCTCCTGCCACCGAAGTGAGTCAGAGGAAGGTTCCGCTCCTTCATTCTTTTTTTTTTATTGATTGCACAAGATCTGCTTCGCAGCCTAACGGTTGTATTCACGAGGCTGCGCAGTAGAGGTTACGGAGTCAAATGTCATATAAATAGAATCCATCGGAATTCTCTTCTTCCCACCTCACTACGTTCGGCGCCTCACTGCTTCTTCTTCTTCTTCCACTTCACTTCGTTTATTTCATAACCTCACTTCGTTTGCTTGGTTGACGAACATGGATTTAACGCTTTGTTGAGCTGGTCAAAATTGAAAGCTTTTAGCCCTCTCGTCTCGTATAAGACTTTCGCCTCCGCTTCGTGGAATGTCACCACCATCGGCATCGGTATCTTCTGACCCGTCTTCTTCTTTTCGAATTATATTATGACTCTTGATAGGAAAGGCAGCGAGATGAATCCTCTTGGCAATTGGGAGAGAAAGATGCCTTCCGGGACAACCTCCAAAACTTGACCAGCGGATGCCCGCATTCCACTTCCCACACATAAATACCATGGCAACATCACCTTCGGTGCCTTCAGTCAAGTGCAAAGCAGCAGCGGAAACTAACTTCATTTAACCTATAATATCATAGAGAAGAGTAGGCAGAAGAGGTCCCTCTAACCGTGGTACATGATGTCGTTTGATCTCGGCATTCATTATTAGCTTATGGAGAGCCCTAAACAAAGAAAACGGAGATATTTTTAGAGAATCCGCGGGATTTTGTGGCTCGGCAGTCCCCCGGGTGGGTTGGCCACCCGCTACCTTGTTTATTGATAGAAAAAACAAGATTTCACTGTATAAGCACAACTGGTTGTATATGGGAGCACGACCGTTGGAGGAAGGTGTGGCCTCTTAGCTCGTCCACATCTGCCCAACCGGACTGAGAACCCACCCTTGGTTTTCGTAGCTTTTTTGAAATGGTCTGTCATCCAAGCTTCCCCTGTTGCACAAGAATATCGGGCTAGTTCCAGGGCTCGCGGGGATTCTCGTGTAATTGAGCCTCCACCTTTACCCGGACCTCCAACCCTTCTAACTGTCTCGAATTCCGATTCATTCCTAGTAAAGCTCTGCACTTTTACGGGGGCTGGGTACGTATCCCTTCAACATTCTACCCCGAAACCCTTATTTTCATTTACTGTATTGTATGGTTGATTGCATCATCTATCATCTGGCTCGTAAGCTGATGTCGCTCACTTGACAGGAGCTTGTTTTCCGGGATTTCGAATCGAAGTTGGCAGATGTAAGGTTGCGAAGCAACGGTGAAAGAAGGGCAGGTTCTGAACGAAGTGAAGACTTTATTTGCCCACCATCATCAAGAAGGTTGCGAAGCAAAGACGTTTATCCAGTAAAATGGTGGCTACGGGGATAAAGTTTTTGAGGCAGGCGCACACTTTCAGTGCCTTTCTTTCAGAACCTAGATCTCGATTAGAGGTCGATCAACTAAAAGAGAAACGAGATTCTCCAGTTGATGAGCACGAAGACAGACACCCAGCCCATCTCGTTGCGAGGAGCTTTTTAGCAAGCTCTCCACTTCCTGGCAGGGAAATCAGAACAATGGAGATCATAGGATGATCAATAAATAAGACCAGGCATAGCCCACGGTAGTGGAATCTCTTGGAAATCCACCGAGGAAGGAACAAGCCGAAGTGATTAGGCTGCGGATTGGGCTTTAAGATCATCACTTGGTAACTGACAACGGTACGTGCCATCGATTCCCTGGTCGCATTGATACGGGGGCAGGAACCGAGGGTAGCTTCGCCTGACACTCAACATTGGCCGAATGGGCACCATTTGTATAGAAAACCTACGTTTTATTTCATAACCTCGGACTACTTTGTTAGAGTGGAGAGGCGCGACTAGAACTCTTGAAATAAAGTCTGTTTTTCCTGGATCTGGAAAGAACTGCCTCTGCTCCTGATGGGAACTTGGTGCTCACCTTCGATCAGAACTCACTTGGGACACGCTCTTTTTTAACTATTGCCTAGGGCTGTAAACCCATCCTATTTCGTCTTTCTCCCCGCGCCTATGGTAAGCGGGTGCTGTCTGGGAGGTCGCGCGAATGGTATCAAGAAGTTGTTACTTGTCTGTAGTTGGCTTTCGATCGAGGCTACGAAGTAGAAGTGAAGAAGTCCATCAAATTACAATTAGGCGGATAAAGACCCCGGTTATGAAAGAACGGTAGCTTGCCGAGAAGTGGCTTGCTCGCTCAAAAGCCCCGGGTCGATCATGGGTAAGGTACGGCTGGATTGAAGAAGCCTTTCTAGCCATGGAAATACCTGTTGGAGTATAAGCCCCAACCCTTCCGTTGTCCACCTTCGTTTGCTTAGGAACCCTACTTTTACACGGTTCGCCTCTCACTCACGGTCGAGCTACTTCGTCACTCGGAAGTTTCGCTTCACTGATTCTTTATTTTGTTCATAAGGTCTTCCCGCGGACCCTTAGCCCGGTACGTCTGGCCTCCCCTGACCCTTTGTGTGCCTCATCACCCAAGGTGTTCTGAAACAAAAGTCGTGGTGCTAGAGATCCAAAACCAACCACGCCACACTACTGCGTAGTCTCTTCTTGTCAGAGTCGAGCGCCTTTACTTCGTAACCGTCTCAGTCGAGCTATTAAATTACTTCGCGGCTTCTCCTGCCACGGTAGTCAGTAGGGGGCTAATAACTTGAGTTAGAAGTAGGAGACGATCAGAGTTATCTTATATAGGCTATTTACGCTTAACGAGTTAGAAGATGGTGCCAATGACCGGGTATCGAGAAGAGTTGGATGCGAACCCCTCCCATGAGAAAGGAGCCTAGCAGCCCCGATACGCCGAAACCTCTTATTCTGGTCCTTAGGCTAACTACGACTAGTCAGGAATTTCGTAAGAGAAGAAAAGGTTTCTTTTTAGTACGTCCGGTTCACCAGGTTCTACCACTGCAGGGCCCAGTTGCCATTCTCCCTTTACTAAAGTAGTCCAAGGGACAGGATCCCAGGCTTTTGAAATGCGGATTTGGTCTTTCTTTAAGAAGCGGTGGTCATACTTTTTTTGTATGGCTCCCCATGGGGTGTTGCGGAAGCCCCAATCCTTAATATACCTTGACTGGTAACCCTCAAGTTGAATTGCGGGGGATGTTGTCATCATGACCGCTGAGGTTGTGGTGGTGGAAGCTGATTTACTTAACTGCTGTGAACATGCAAGAGTTATTTCGATCGCTTCTTAAGATAGGGCCAAAGGCTGCGATGCCTTTCCTCTTTGTAGCAACAGTGTCCAGTCTTTTCTATCTTTTTTGTCTGAAACTCGGCTCAATGGATTTTTTTCAGTCCCTACTTTCGAAAATGGGGTTCTCTCTTGGGAGAAAAGTCCTGTTGAGTAGGGGCTTAGCCCGTGAAGGATGGCTCCTTTTGGTTTTTTTTTCTAGCCGCTTTCGGGATCTTTGACAGAACGATAATGAATATGACGGGAGGAAACGAGACAGTTAACCAAGGGCCGCACAGGGGTGATGCCGGCCCCTCTTCAATACAAAATTCTGAATCGGACTCGGGTAGTTGGCGAAAGTACCTCACTTTATCATCAGAGATAGAAGTAAATCAGACTCCTGGGCGTCAAGCTCCACCGCTGCCCATCGAATCAGGGACTGTGCCGCCCGCCAATGCAGTCGCCTTCTCTGAAGCTGGGCCGTCCCAAGTAGCCCCACCGGCCCCCTCTTCAACCCCATCAAACTCATCCACGTGGATTGAAAGATGGCTTTATCCAGAGGTGGCCCCAAACGAGGGGGGGCAACCGCAAGATCGAATTGGCACTCGGGAATGAAGAAGCCGAAATCCTCCTTTCCAAAAAAAAGAGTTTTAGATTGTCCTAAGCAACCTGTGGTCACCTCAAATCCTTGTAATAGTTGGAGATATTCTTTGCCCGATAGCTGAGATCTCGCCAAGCATAGCCTATTTAGTTCTAGCATCGGAAGAGCAAGGAAGACTCAAAATATGATGAAAGATATATTCAAGGAGAATGGAGCACTCGTGTTAGCCGAAGGAGTAGGAAGCGCCAACGACGATTGATTGCTATGCAGGCGGCCCTTGAGACGAGGTTATATCAAAAAGAATAAGCATCGTCAGAACGATCCGAAGAAAGTAGGCAGGGGGCAAAGAAAGAGCAAAGGAAAGGCAACTCAATCTCGGTTGAATCAGCCGAAATGAAAAAGGAGGTTTGCTTTGTTTGGGCTTGCGCTTGCCAACTTAAGTGAGAACGTGGAATGTTTCACAGGTTTAATGGGATCCCCTAAATCTCTTAATGCAGGTAATTGAAGGGGGGCCTACCAAGAACATTCCAAAAAACCTCCTAAAGCCAAGGCCCGATGAGAAAGGCGAAACCTGTTCCCAACAGACTTGAAAGTGAAAGTTAGATGACCAGAAAAGGAAAGGGATGTCCGGCAGATGAGAGGCAACTCCTTTGCCTACTCTGCCAAATAAAGCCGACTCTATCTCAGCGAGAATGACGATGACTTTGTCTTCAAAAAAGAGAAGGTTGGCATTATCTTTGCCCATGCCTTAAGGGCTGGACTAGAACTTCCCCCAATCACCGTCCCTGAACAGGCAGACATGACGGACAATCTAAATTACTGCCCTTACCACAGACGTCTGGGTCACACTCTCGAGATCTGCTACACTTTGAAGTCGTGGATCCGGAACAAAATAAATCAGGGGAACATTATCCTTGCTCCAAATTTCTACAAGGATCCTTCACGAACAGAGGACCCAGCACCTGTAACATAGTAGGCTTAGGGAGCAACTCAGATGAAGAGCTTAACTTCCCACAATAAGAAGAAAAGCCTAAGGTGGTAGACCAGATGCAACTCAGAAAAGGGAAGACACTACCCGAACGTCAACCCCCAGTAGCCAAGGACAAAGGAAAAGAGAAGCGGATTGAGATTGAAGAGGATGCCATCTCTCGGCTCTTCGGGATGGCTCCTCTGGAGGGTCGTATCTGTCTGAAAGATCGGACAACATATATTACTCACTCTATGTTTGTTCATCCGCCAATTTCCTCCTGCTGGAACGATGTCACTTATGGGAGGCCAGTGACAGGATAGAACTATCTTTATGATATCCCAAGTGCCCTCACATAATTAATGAATTACGCATATCGATGTACTGTGGGTTGCTGGCCCAGCTCAACGCTATGGTCAAATCCAGGTTGCTGCCTTTATATCTGCCCCACGCCGCTCTGTTCCGCCAAGCGGTAAGGATCTCGCCCGAAAGTGATGTGCTTACAAATGAAACCTTGCCAGTAGTTCATCAAACTTCCCGAGCTCACGAACAGGTCTCTTGCCCTACCGTATGGCAAAGGTACCAAACTACTAGATTGGCCCTGTACAGCCATTTTAGTCTTTTTTTAGCGCGAATCGAATCTTGTTAAGCGTTAGATAAATTCCGGTCTTAAGCAGCCAATTATTCCTGGTATAGTCGTAAATCAGTTGGATTACCATTCTCCATTATTAGTTCTGGGGTGAAGGTAGTTTACTTGCTTAGTGTGAAACGCTAAGGATTTTGATCAGATTTATCTCTAGTGAGATGATTCACCGTAGTCTCACTAAAACTCTCCAATCGCCATTAGCAAGTGTGGCCAGACGCTCTGCTATAAAACAAAATTTTTTTTGTCTAAGTCTAAGTTTAGATATTAAAAGGGGTTCAGAAATCTTTACCTGTTTAGTCCAAAATACCACCAGCTCTTCTTTCCGGATGAATACAAATGAAACGATCGTGCCCTAAGTCCGAGTTTTTTCAGAAATCACCGTTATCTCTTTCTTACGCATGGCAGCAATACAATAAAAGAAAGAGGGTCCGCCCGCCCAGAGGAAGACCTTAATTTTGAACTAATATGAGAGTCTCCATTCTTGGCCATGCTGTCTATAATGGTAACGCGGTTATTTTCAACATGGGGATTCTCCACCGGGAATGGAGAGAGTTAGGAGAAGGGAAGGGCCTCATAGCTCCTTACTATAGGCGATTCAGGGAAACCCCCACCATTTTTTATCAAAATCTGACTAAGAAGTAAGGCCGCGGCTCCAATAGGGCACACGTCCATCAAATAAATAGCCGAAGGCCGTAAACGATCAAATAATGGCCTCGCGCTTGTTACAAGCCGAAGGAAAGGCAGCTCGGAGATTAGCAGAGGTTATGGAATCTGACCCAGCCACAACTCCAGCAAGAGTAGGCTCTGAAGAATGAAAAGACGTATGTATAAAGTATAAGTACTTATTTCCTATGGACGGTTGGAATCCGGTAATAAATAGGCGCATATCGGCCTTCTTTTAGTAGCGAATTTTTAGGTCATCCGGAAACTGGAAAGTCTCCTGTATCCAGTAAATCAGTGTTATCTCTATCTGTCGGAAAGGGGCCAACCCGGTCCTCTATTGCCTCTCCTGTCGCATCTGTGTAAACTGTCCGTTGCTTGCTTCTGGAGTGCAGAAACTGGAACTATCACATCAGTCGGATCTCCATTAGTTTTTAAGGTGCTTTCCGTAGTTTTCCTTTCTGAAAAGCATTCCCGGAACAAAGACTACTTTCTCACCGTGGCAACAACTGCAATCAGAGCCCGTACAAAAGTAACCCTTGCCGGCGGGGCAAAAGTCTTCTCAGAATCGATACCAAGAGTGAGTCTGAATTTCCCTCAATGGTGGTATTTCCGTCAGGAAGAGGTTTGAGCCCCTCTCTATCTGATAAGGTAATGAACGACGTCTTCCGCAAGACTGGCAATTCCTCAGACATGGCCTGCTGCCACTGAGGGATCCTTGCTGCCTCACTATAATTTTTCGGCTTCAAAGAAGAATGAACAACGGCAAGAAAAGCACTATGCTGGGTCAGACACAAACCATATGGGTGTCACAAATAAGAACAACGTACCTCAGGAAAGGACGAAAGGCCAACGGGCAACACCATCCAATCATCTTTTGATAATACATAGAATCTTCCAAACAATACTGCGGACAATCAGACGGAGCAGAATCTTTTTTCTGTTAATAAAGAAACTTCTCAGCACATACAGATTTCTGCTGATCCTTCAACCAGCACCCCTTCTCATGATTGCCGGTTAAGGGTTGATTCTTCTCATCAGGTAATAGTAGAAGCCATTGACCCATCTCCGGCTGCTAACAATTCCAATGTTGATAATTTTGGTATTCAGGCTATTATGCCTATTATCTCTCGGCCTGATCATGAACTCATAAACAAGATGGAGTCTAATATATTCCTTGTTTGACTGAAATCCAAAGATGATGCTAACGTTCCAAAGGAACAAGCTGCTCAGACTAAGGGATACTTATCGGACTCTTTTCCTATGAGAGAAGCAACCACTTCTTTGCAGGAATTTTTTACCATGTGTAAGGTAGTTTACTCGCTTAGCGTTTCACGGGATGGATTTCATTAACACGGATAGACCAGAAATGGTCTTCGCAAGCATACCGCTTTCTGTTCAAGAATCGGTAGCGGTTTTAAGGGAGACTACCGCGCTCCACGATAAGCGCCTATCATCTCTATGCGAATTCTGACCTTAGCTTTTCGTCTTTGATTAGTATTAGCGAAAGCTCGCTCGACTTAATAATAGCTGTATTACTCGACTTGCTTACTAGCTGCAGTTCTTACTAATATATAAATTTAGTTAATTTAGAGTTCTAAACTGAGTACACTAGGAGAACAGTAGTTTCCTCTTTTCTCCTTTTTATGAACACGGAATGATCAGCATTGCTTCTCTGGAAACCCATCGATCTTCGTCATAACCAAACTTCATATCTCGAACCAAGCCCGAGGAGACTGCTTGAGACCATATATCGCCTTTTTTCACCTGAAAACTTTCCCTTCCTCCCCCTGAGCTCGAAAACCTGGTGGAGGTCTCCATGAAGAAAGGCCCTTTTGACATCGAGCTGATGCAGTGGCCAAGATCTGTTAGCTGCAACTGACAGAATGACTCGTATGGAATTGAGTTTAGTTTGGCCACAAGAGCAAACGTCTCGAGATAATCGATGCTATAGGTTTGTGTGAAACCTTTCGCCACAATACGAGCCCTCTCGATGGAGCCATCAGCTTTGTGTTTCAGGGACCCACCTGCAGCCAACCGTACGTTTGCCTCTTGGTAACGTGATCAGTTCCCAAGTGTCGTTCTTCTTTAGAGCCTCTATTTCTTCTATCATAGCTTTCTTCCCTGATTGAGGGCTTCTTCAAAATTAGGAGGGTATCTTGGTGGAAGAAATCGCTGAAACGAAAGCTTTAAAGGAAAGTAGTTTACTTGCTTAGTGTTTGCGCTAAGGGATGAGCATTAAAAGCATTATATAGATATTTAATAGATTAGATCTTATCAGTCTTCTTGTGTAATAGTAACTCTCCCCCATCAATCGGTACTCGTTATTCTTATTTTGATTCCTTGACTTGATTTGTCCGATGAGAAATGCGAAACGAAAGAAGGATTCTCCTGCTGGGAATTATATCCTACTCTTTGCCCCCTTTCACAGATAATGGAGAGATGAATTGATCGATTCATCGGATCCTAGGTCGGGACTGACGGGGCTCGAACCCGCAGCTTCCGCCTTGACAGGGCGGTGCTCTGACCGATTGAACTACAATCCCAGGAAAATTAGGTATACAGCCTAAAAATTCTTATTATTTTTTCTCATTGGATTTCATTCGAACCTTTTTGTTTCGCCGTGTTGTAACAGAGACACGAATGATATACTATATTATTATTTATTATATAAATAATTATCATAAAAAATCTATAATTTAATATATTTTTAAATGCAAATGCAGTAAACTCATAGTGGGCTAATTCATGAATTGAATCAAATGGACCTTTTTAACTAAGCGGTAGAGTCGCGCTCTTTAAACGCCCTAAGAAATAGGCGTAAGTCATCGGTTCCAATCAGATCCGAAAAATGAGAAATCAATCAAAAGTAAGTGCAGTGGATCTGAATTGAATCATGACTATATAAGCTATTCTGATATTAAGATTCGATATAGATGAAATCGTGGAAGCGGGCCTTTGATTTCCTTGGACCACGTAAGAATTCGTCGTCCGATTGAACCTTCTTGTTCCTGGATGCTCCATAGAAATCCATCGCTATTCCTTTTCTTCCACCGAGAAAGGTTCATTCCAAATCACAAGAAAAATTTCTCTCTTTTTTTTTCTTTTCGTTATGGTAATGCAATGCAAAAGAGGTCTCGGAAACCGGGTTTTTTCTGATGATGAAAAGAGCTTTTTTTATGTTATGTGAAATTGATGAAAACCCGATATTTAAAGGTCGGTAATGTTAGAAGACGACTGTCGGTATCTGATGGTAAGATACCTATGGTCGGTATATCTTTGAAAGCTCAGACGGAGAGAATAAACGGACTCTTCGGGGGCTACTTAAGGCACTTTAGTGCAAACCAGAATGGGGCTGTTGGATGTTGCTCAGTGCTGCTATAACTTAACAACCAAAAAGCTCTGCGTCGAACTTCAGCCCCTTTGAGTTGGCCACGGAGTAACAGCCTCTGACGCCCCACACCATTGCGGCAGGAGGGGGCTTGCCCATCAGCCTACTTTGCCAAGAGGTGGCAGGAGCGCAACGATCTAGCCCAAACCTACTTAGATGAAGCAGCAAGGCGTATGAAGGGAGCGACGACCCTTCTTGGAGATAACTCCAAAAGCCAAACCTAGCCCAACCTACTTAAACAACCCAATGGCTTGGCCCGGTCTGAAGGAAGAAGAAAGTAGACCTTGTAGAGAAGCGGATAGGAGGGGTAGCCTATAGACTCAAGCGATCGGCTCGGTGAAAACTCACCCCGTATTCCATGTGAGTCAGTTGACTTCGATTAGACCAGACCGCCCTAGGGAGGACCCACGAGGGCACCACCAGATGTTTTAGATAACCTTTTTAAAGAAGAAGTTGAGTATATCATAGCTGACCGCACCATGGGCTAGCCCGTACACCCACTGCACGAGTGGAATACTACTTAGTCAAGTAGAAGGGCCAACCTGAGAGCGAGGCAAAAGCTGGG